AGGCAGCGAAAGAAGAGAGACTCTATTCCAGAAGCAGGAATAGCGGGACGGAGACAGCTACTTTGAGAACAGCGAGAGCAGAATCCGAATACGACTTTTGCTAAACAAGAGCTAAGCTTCACATTCAACAACAGCAAGAAGACGACTCTCAGTATGCTGACCAAAACAGCTAGCTTGGTATCGGATCTTTTCTAAATGATGAATTTGCCCTTCGACGGGTACTCCTACTACTTCTAGTTAGTTAGTTAGTCTACCTACGTCATTCTTTCTTTATCTTTCATAAGTCAATTTCCCACGGTCAAGCCTAGTGGAGCTCCTAGTCCGACAAGACTAGCTTTGACCAACAAGGCTGAAAAGAAGCTTTCTCCTCTGCTGTTGAAAGAAAAGAAATGGGTCTTGCCGAAAGGAATTGGTCTAATTCTCAACTGAATCCTTGGATTGCATGAACCATCAAAAGGAGGGGTGGATATGAAAGAGTGAATACGAAAAAATGTTGAATAAGATTGTATGGGTTGAATTGACAAGGACGCGAAACGCCCACTTGGGTAGCTATGACCAAGTAAGCCCATCGGACTCGAAGAAGGGAAGCGGAATGCCGAGAAAAATAGCTAAACCAACCCTAAGCTAGCCGAAGAAAGCTTAGTCCCACCAGTTGTTTCTGGGGCCTCCAATAAGCTTTCCATCCTCCCATCAATACCAATTCGGAAGCATGAACCAACAACCAATCCAACCGATAATAGATATAACCGTTATTTTCTTGTTTTGGTATCAGCTTTAGATAGGCTGCCACTTTAGATCGGGATAACAACCGGTAGTCACAGCTGCTATCCGCTGTTGTCACTAGGAACTATCACTCTCCTTCCAGCCCCCTTCACGGGCAGTCTTCTATGACGCTAGCCAGCGAGAACTTCCACCCTTTCCATTCCAGCAATCTTTTTCATTCACCGTTGGCAGTAGAATGGTCTCTCATCGTTTCAAGACAGGAAATTCAATCCGTTCTGTTGTTCGAAAACTCGCAATCAGCTATTGAGTATATCTAATAATAATCTATGGTACTAGCTTAGCCCTAGTAAGGCTCACTTTTTGTCTCGAATAGTCTTTCCTTCGTTACAGGCACTACAGCAAGAGGTTGAGGTAGGCGTAGAAGGTCATCTCTGGTATAAAAAAAGAAAGGGTAATCCCTGGTTCTAGCTCATTCGCAGGTGCTAGCCCATTCGCTGTAGGGGAAAGGTCTTCTCCAAAGCATTCTCTTAAGCTTAAAAGCAGCATTGACCCTAGTGAAAGAGGACTTGAAAGAAAACGTCCAGTCCCCCGCTTGAAGGGGAAAGATCGTCCTCGTAAAGCAGTACTGGTTCAAGGTCTTGGTAGCGAGGGTGTCACTTGTATATTCTCTCCGCAAGGGGAAAGAAAGTGTGCCACCAAGTCTTGCTCTGGCTTGCCAAAAGCATTGAACATAGAATTATTAGCGGTAGACTATCGATCCAAGCCGGATAGGTTTAGGATAGCGACGAGACACATGGTGATGGAAATCTCGCGCAGTCTAGTAATACTATTTTATCGTTTTGACATTTTTAGAGGATCCTAAGTTATCAAGATGGGCTTATAACCTGTTTTTTTCCTTTTTTAGCAGGCATTGATCGATAGTACACCTTTCTATTCCTATTCATATTCCAATTTGGCAGGTTCACCCGCGTTGAACGTGACGAGAATAGCCTTTTCCAGCATAACCACCGGCTTCTACTGTCTAGCAGGAGTCCCTCCCCTTCGGGGTCGAGTTACTTCGTTCCCTTCTTTTTGCCAATAATATCATTTCATGTTCCAACCTGGGCATTATGGTGGAGACACGAGAGATCACATCTGATCCTATGATCCATCCTGCAATTAAAATGAATTCTTGGTAGGGGTAGGTTTCGCAATCAATCCTTCCTGGGCGAAATGGGTTGAGTCTTTCCTCAACCCAGCAGCAGCAGATTGCGCGGCACCTCGCGAAGCTATCCATTCTAACCTGTATTTGCCTAGCAAGATACGTCTAGTTCTCCCTCCGCTTGCCTATCTCAGTAGGAAATTGGAACAGTCTCCGATTTCCAAGGCGAAGCCGAGGCATATACCTTCTGGAACCAGAGCAAGAACCGCTATAAAGTATAAAGGAAGCAGATGCGCAGGAACGATCCCTAAAGCAAATACTCGGAATGCTCCACGACTAAGTATACCCATTCAGACTCGCTTTTGTTCAATTATAAATAAATAACCACTTTAACGGAGATTGATCGCATCATTCAAGTAAATTGTCCCACGACCTGTGGGACCGACAGTAAGTAGTTGGAATCATCAACTTTCTCGATCTTGGCGGGTCGCTTACACGGAGGTAGAGTCAGCTGCCCGTTAGCGATCAACATGTCAAAGATGGCGTATACCTTGCTTTCATCGAAATCCCCGACTTTAGAGAGTCGTTCTTTGAGATCAATTTGCTTCTTTTCATCCCCGTTTTCGTTCTTTTGCGCAGGGGTATGAGGGGTTAGCCTCAGAAGGACAACTTTTTGGATAAGGCGTTAAGGCGGCCTTCTAACCCTCGGCCTATCTGGTCCCGTGCGGATTAACACCCTTTCGTTTCTATCGAAGGCAGCCAACCATATGAAAGCATTTGATCGTCGCGGTTTAACCGTTCAGGGTCTTAGACCTGAAAATGGAAGGGCTGCACTTCACGTTGATGTCGGCTATGCGCCTTTTGCATCCGATGACTCAGTTCACAGACCTAGTAATTCAAAGGAAGAAAGCAGATGGCCGGCTTCCCTCCTCCTAGTTACTGTTACTGGTTGTCTGTCTTTTCTTTTAGGCCGAAGAGGGGAGGTCCAAGTTTTAACCTGATGGGGCACTAATAGCGATACACATTCCCAGTGTCTCGATAGCTCATATTTTAGGAGCCCTATTGAGCTGCGCTTCTTTCGCCTTGCTTACCGCGTATCCAAACGAATAGATTGAAGAAGTAAAGTGGTTTGGTTGTTGTGCGTGCTCTCCCTCTCGTATAGTGACATTGAGAACAGAAGAAAGGCAGAAAGCTTGTCTTTACTGATGTTATGAAAAAAATCCCTGTTTGGGTGAAGTTCTCAAAACAAACCCATCTCTCTTTTGACAGAGGAGGGACTTAGTTATGTAGCTAGTGGGGTGGGTAAGCCATTGTATGCTGACCAAGCAACTGAAGAAATGGGTATGATCAACTTTTCTAGGGTGCGCATAGAAATTTTTACTGAGGCAGCCTGTCCTCAAGTGTTGGAAGTGTTCACAGATGATAAGAACTTTGTGGAGGTCAGAATCCCATCCTATCCACCCGGGCCGTCGTCACCACCTTCTTTTGTCCGATCCTTCTCCTTTTGAATGATCGTCACGCTTCTCTTGAGATCGAGATCAGCTTCCCAAGTCAGAACTAGAAAGAATAGTAGATAGCACCGCTGATAGACTTCATATGAGAAAATGGGATGATTCCTCAGGCAGTGTAGCTTTGTCGGGGTGGTAGCAGCGGCATCTCTATTTCTCTCAGCAAATGCATCCCATTGAGACTTCTCCCCCCTGGGCAGGATCTTCCAACCTTTCATTCATTTCTTGATCCATCAACCTGGGAGCGAAGCCCTTCATCTTTCTCTTTTTGCTACTAATAACTGGGCTTCCCTTCACCACAAGATGCAAAAGATTGGAAGAATCGCTTGAGAGACCGTCCGCCCAACCTGTCAGATATTCCTGGACTCGCTTTGAACCAAAAGAGATGCTGCTTGATCCGAGTATGCTACTTGCGTAGTAGATCCAGCCATTACTATCAAAGCGTCTTTCCCACTTGAGAAAAGGAGTGATTTGCGCTCGTCCGATTGACGATGAAGGGGCCCTTCTCGCTTAGTGGAAAAAGTACTCAAATTGGCAATACGAACCTAATGGTTAGCTTTTGATGCCACCATACCATAGGGGCTCTAGCTTACGACTATCAAAAAGAAGGCGATAGGGAAAGGCACCGCTAGATCTACTTTCTAACAAAACTACTTTCTTTCTTCCATGCCGCCGTCGAAGGCCCGGCTTAAGACATTGACTTGGGTCTTGCAGCTGCCAACCTTCAAAGTAGGAGTTCGGGATCTTGTCATGAGCATGCTCCAGAGAAGGCTTTTTCCTTATGATTAGCTTGGATGATATGCTTTTGTAGCGATTGAATGCTTTCTGGGTCTATCAGCATTAGCCTAGAATCGTATCAGGAGGGTGCCTTCAGTCGGTAAATAGATCGAGGGGAGGGGGAGTGAGGCTATCATACCAGATGGGCGATCATCTTCTTATGAAGTTAGGATATCAAGCAGATCTTTATTAAGCAGTGGTTCCAACTCTATCAAATACATGATCGGAGATAGGTCCGGCAATCGAAGAGACAAGTGACTTCCCCCTTTTTTCGCTAAGGAAATCTGCTAACACTCTAAACGATTCCTGAGACGACTGTTCTCTATGGCTAGAGAACAGCCTACATCCGAACTCATACCTACAAGCCTATGGATACTGGCACCTATTCTATTTCCATTGGACTTTTGAAGTCTTACTTATTTCGCGGGACCAGGGCGGAAAGACGAGTTACTATTTTCACGAGCTCATTTGGACTCATAAATGAAATCAAACTCCTATTGATTGGGAAATGCTCAAAGGTTCTTGTTCAAATGCCAAATCCCTTAGATGACTCACCATCCCCTGAAATACCCAATTCCGGTACATTGCCCCATGACATTGTGGAATACTGCCTTTTACCTGTACAAAGCCATAAGCAGTACTCCCCCTTAAAGGCAGCGATTCGGTTGGTTTGCTATTGATATAGATTAAAGACCGAACCTTTCTGCGAAAGCGTTACGGAAATGATCTACCTTTCGAATTTTGATCTTGACATGTCGGTGGTTTTTAACCGTAGCCTTCTTGCCCTAACCTAAGTCCAGGAACGGATCCTTTTGCCTGGAATGACTGAGGTCAAATGACACATTAGGCGGTATTCAAAAGCCCAAGAGACGATGCCCTAGTTCGATACCTGATGACTTGCCCTACTTTTTGTCTAAACCGGTTGATTGAATGTCTGAGGTAGGGCCTTCTTTGCCAAAGTAATGGGGCCGGAAGAAGGACGCTGAGACAAGGAACTTCACTTCGACGCTGGGTAACACTTCCTCCATCTTTGGAATTGAATCAATAGTAGCAGAAGGAGGCAAGTAACTGATTAAGGAAAGGCATGAGTTTCCATTTTCCAAGTAAGTTATGGAAAAAAAGTGATGATTAGCTTTCACCCTTTCTCCGCTTCAAAAGGAGCCGAAGATCTTTAAAGAACTTAATACTTTTTAGACGGCCCTAAGGAAAGAAGTACAGGAGCTGAAGTCGATTCGCCAACAGAGAAGGGGGGTCGGACATGAATACGATTTGCGGACATGAAACATAATCAAGGCAGATGCCAAGAAGTGGGCAAGGAGCTCCAGCTTAGGGACTTGTAGTCTTTACTTCCTTTGGAGGCTCTGCGGGGATAATAAGGGCTTCAGTTGTTGAAGAAAATGTCCCGATGAACCTTTATTCGCACTTTATGTCGCTAACCCGTGGCGGACAGAGCTAGCAGGTGACGGTAAAGGTACCTCCACATTTCGAACCTCGGGAGAGAAGGACGTTGATCGAGCTTTTCCAGTCCCAGTTTCGGTTAAAGACCCAGAACGGGCTACAGATCTATACTAATGATTATGTGAGAAAGTCAAGCCCTTCTATCATTCTGGTGCTTGTAAGATAAGACCCGTAGATGAATTAGGAAAGGAGGGCCTATGCCCGGTTAAGATGTAGTGATAGCGGCGGGGCTTACTTTCTCTTTGGTTCAGCTACTAAATAGATAAGTCATTTCTGCTCGACTATAGCCATCGGGGTGGGGATGAGGCAGAAACACTTGCCACACGTGATAATGCCACATTAGATAGAACAGTTCCTTATCAATCCTTCGATGAAGAAGGTAAGTAAATGCTACTTAAGAAGCACACCTTTTTTATTCACTAAGGATGAGATGGTGCAGGAGCGGGTCGATGATGACACTGGGGAAGCCCAGTCAACCGATAGGGGAAAAATTGTTTTTTGATTGGTGGACCAGAAATCAATTATTGACCTTGATATAACCCTTTTTATACCGGAGTAAATGAAGACTCCTAGAATGGCACGCACGAAGAAGCCTACTCAGAGTAGGAATCCCGCACATTATAAAAAAAGGAAAATGGACCTGCAACTACCTTAGACTTTCTTTAAGGAAGATTGCAAATAAGAGCTGATCCTATAATTGTAATAGTAAGATTAGGATCCCGACTCATCTATTTAAGGCATATAAGGTAAATACATAGATATAGGGAAACTTACGTATACTATACCTATAGGATCCTTTATCTTATGTTATGAAAAGGGAAAACTACGGGATAGCTATGCCGCAGTCAAAAAGACATATTTATGGATTAAGCTCTTTATACTAAGGCATATCAAAAATGGGGTTCGATATAGGGATTGCTGTTTACTTTACCTTTACCCAGCTTAAAGAACTGTGCCATAAATTCATAAGAACTGCTATTTGTAGAGCTTCTCTTCGAGCCCTTTAGTTCGTTATCAAGCGTATAGCTTAGAGGGTGATCGCTGGCCACAAACTTGCAAGAGTCAGCTATTTGTTCACATTCAAGCATTCGTTCCCCACGTTCGAGCTAGTCGAATCAGTACTTATTGTTATACCGTTCGTGCCCCTCAGAGCCACTTAACTCGCTTTCAAGAATCAAAATCCTGCTTCCAATTAATAGACTGAAATGAATTTAAAGATGTTATGGAGGGTTTCAAAGTCATCGGTGCTGCTACAATTGCTTTAGCTGGAGCTGCAGTCGGAATTGGAAAGATATTCAGTTCGTTGACCCATTCAGTAGCACGGATTGGATACTAAATTGTTTGGTTATGTTAGGCTTTGCTCTCACGGAAGCCATTGCCTTGTTTGCCCCAATGATGGCCTTTCTGATCTTATTCGTATTCTGAGATTCGCTACCGTCAGTAGCCTTCCTCCCAAGGCGAGCGAAGTGACGTGAGGCGAGCGTCTGAGTGAGTTGAGTGAGGAAGTGAGGGCCTGAGGAGGGAGCGAAAGCTGGATCGGGTTTCACTGTTGTGTTGGTTAATGCCCAACCACCTTCAATTCAAGAAGGCAAAGAAGTCAACTTCATAACCTTTTCCATTATCAGTAGCAGCAGTGGACGAATCGAGACAATAAAAATACAGGTAGGAATTGATCTACTTGCCTTTCAACCTCAGAGCATTCAGTTCAGGTACCGCAGCGGTCGACGACTTGGCTGGGGCAGATCTTCACTCATTATCCTTCTTCGAACCTTTTGGTATGTATTGCCCCCTAACTATAGATCAGATCCAGCAGACGAGAAAGAAAATTCCGCACCGCTGCTGAGTCGTCGGACTTATCCACCAAGGGATTCGTGGAATTTCTGTGGATTGCGTTGGGGGAAATCTACCAAAGCTAGGCAGATAGATAGACTCCTTTCCCGCTGCTAAGGGAGAGCAAGAAAGAGAAAAATTCTTGTTTTTTAACCAGCTTTGGGTATGCAGGTACTAAGAGTCCTCTCACTACCAACCAGCAGACATCATCTTCATCTGGCTGGGTCTTGCCGGTATCAACAACGAGAAAAAACTACCAAATGGAAACCGCAACTAACTATGGCTCTTGGTGGGCCCAGACAACGTCCTAGGCGTAGGGGAGATCGGAGCAACAGGTAACGCCTAGACGACGTTTTCATTCCTGGGCTAAGTAGATCGAGAGGTCGTTTCGCCCCCTTTCCCCGAATATGGGTAATATGTTCTCATACAATGTTGCTCCAATCTGACCTAGCTGGCGAGCGATCCCAGTTCGCGGCAGAGAACAAGACAGCAAGCGAGCGTACCTTTGTTCGCTTCTTCTCCACCAAGCACGGAAGTTTAAGGATAACTGTAGGTCGGTGGCTACCTAAGGAAACTCCGATTCGATCCGCCCCCCGGCTGGGAGGCATCTACCTCATCCCGATCACAAGGAGAGGTTCACTATGATGGGGGTACTTCTTTTTTCCCTTCCGGAAAGAATGAAATGCATAGGGGACCATCCTTTTGTTGCGGCATGCTCCTCAGATTTACGGATTCACAGGGGCCTCAGGCCCTACTTAGTTGACTGACAATGACAATGCGAAACTAAGTAGGGCCTTGAATCTTATCTATCAGTGGTGCAAACCCCTTTTCAGTAGGGGGCGAATAGACCTTAGAAAGTCAGCGAACAGTGGTTCTTCTATGTAGGTATGGCGTTCCTCTCCTAACGTCGAGCTAAGTGATTTCGTAACCTTTTCGTAGCGTAGTAGAATGAAGGCTACGCTCTCTTTTCTATTAGCCTAAGCGTCTTCGCTAACTCGCTCGCCTACTATACCCTACTATACCATAGGGTAGGCTAGGCTAACTCAGCCGCTTACTTCTACTAATGTAGGGCTAAATACTTTTCTTTTGTTTTGAAAACAACCAATTTTCATTATTGCGAACCTATAGGTCCTTAGTAGCGTTGACAAAGAAGAACAGCCGGTTAAAAGACAACGTTTTTCTTTCTATCTTCATTATATATCTTTTTATATAGAATAATGAAAATAATGCAAATTTTAGGCCAGCTTGACAAGCCTCTTGATCTGAGGTGCGAAGATCAAGATCTCTTTTTTATGACTTCCATTCCACTTATCGATCCCGGCCCAGAAAAGTGACCGACCAGGGCTGATGAATGAAAGAAAGGCTTTATGAGCCCTGTAAGCCCACACCTGTGTAGAGTGGATCGTTCAACACCTGCGGCACAAACCCATTTTCTTTTTGACCTATTGGTCCTAGTATCATAGGCGACCGAACGGCCGCCCCTTAATTACTAGACCGACCTGCTATAATAATTCCATAAACACCTAGCGAAGATATGGCAAACAAATAAAGTAGCCCTATGTTCGGATCTGACAATACCATACCATAATCAAAAGGTACAACGGCCCGAGCGACCAGACTTAACATAAATGTAGCCACTGGAGCCATTCTAAAAAGGGAGAAATTTGCACTACTTGGTGAAATAGGTTCTTTTATAATCAACTTAAAACCATCTGCTAGAGGTTGTAACAATCCAAACGATCCCACTACATCAGGACCCTTTCGACGTTGCACAAAAGCCATTACTTTACGTTCAGCTAGCACTAAAAAGGCTACTCCTAGTAGAAGTGGTAGAATTATTCCAAGTATTTCAGCTGGAACTGCTATGTACATTTTCTATTTTCTATTCACTCATGATCTGGCCTAGTCGACCCGATCATGATATTTCACTCATGATCTGGCCTGGTCGACCCAATCATGATATTGAAGGATGGGACCTTTTCTCGAACTCGAAAAATTCTGCCGACATGCGGGCATTCTTTTTTGTACCTTAGTACACTGAACACCAACCCCCGGAAAAAAGAAAACTACAAGCAATCATGAAACTGGCAAAGCTTGATAACCATTTTCTCATGACGAGCACGTTGGATCATTTTAACAATTTTGAGGAGATCGCGCATCAGCTCTGCCTTAACCCTTTTTCCGCTCCAGGTAAAGAAAGAGGCAGAATTCGTTATCGGAGTATCCTCCGCCAACTAACCTGAGCATGCTCTCTAACATCACATACGAGATTCTTTGTCTGGCTTTTATAACTCCTTAAGGAAGTGTCTCTTCCGAGTATTTTCTCACTTGCTTTCCTAAGCTAAGTCAGACATTCAAATCAAGGAAAGCGAATGAGAAACCTTCTTGGAATCAGTTCGTTCGGGAGGGTGTGTTAGTGCCAGTACGGGGTGTGGTACTGGTTCTCATTTCCTGGTTTGGATTTCAGTGAAAATTGAAGCCGATATCAAGTTAACTTGCCTTGCTTTCTGACCCCAAGTGTACCTCATTGGTAGGCCAACGGTTGCGGCCTGCTGTAGTATGAACCCCAATAAATTGAAGAAGAGTCTCATTCGTTAGCAAAGTCGATAGCCAGTCCATCTTGTCTTCTCCACTTCAATGAAAGCTAGCTCCTACTCCTTTAGGATTCCTTTTTCACTGTTTTTACGAACCTTCACATAGATTACGAGGCTGACCGTATTCGTTTCACTATGTTCAACTCATTTGGTCAATGAATGATTTTAAGTTCACAAATTGGCTTGGGGCAGATAGATAGGGCCTGCTTTGCCCCTTGATCAATCGAATTACCTTCAGATGGCCGATTTCTGCCGCCGTACAGTAAGTAGTGGCATTATCACAGTGGATGTGTTGTAGGGTTGATCATGATCTAAGAGTAATAGGAATCAATTCCTGGTAGATGTATCAGTATTTGGTGTTTCACCTGGGACGAATCCTCAAGCCACTGTGATGATGCTTGGGAGGTATGTGTATGTATTTTAGAGATTGGAAGCTTGGTTCTGCGTCTGCATTTCGTTGATAATAACAGAGAGGCTTACAATTGGTGTTGTTCTGACAGGTACATGGGGCTGCAGATTATTAGAGAAAGAACAAGAGAGAAAGAACAAGGCATTTCAATTCTCATATTTGACTCAGCTTTAAGATTGCTGGCTTGGGAGGATGTCTGTACGCCTAAAGGATTAGGCATTCGTCAATCAAGTGAATGAGGCCCTGCTCGACGCTTGGAGAGACTCTGACTGAATCGTATTGGGCGAAAATATGCTCATCAAAGGACAGGCATAACAACCAGGGCAGATCTTGTATTAATCTATATAACTATAGGATAGAGTCCAAGGAACCTAAAAAACTCGAAGAAGAGCGACAAGTTCTCGAACAAACAGCGGGAGAAGCAGACTGAGCCTGTTACATTGATAAAAGGCAGTCCTATGATCACCATCTTCAAAAAGAAAAACACATACTACGACCAGTAAGCTCAGCACGAGTATCGACCTACTGAGGCAATGACCATGCACCTAAAGCCACTTTACATAAAAAAAGTGCATATTGAAGGAGTCTTGGTCGATGGAGGGGCTGCGCTTCTTTGTTCGCTAGGCTTTCGCGCCAGTCATGAATCCTTAGCTTGGTTCCCGGCTTTGAATTCGCGATAAAGTTAGCCCCGTCTGCGGTTGACAACTTAAACGCCTATATTGGCCTTCACTCAAAACGATCGGTTCGAGTCTGCTGCTGCAATTGGCAATGAATTGGATAAGCGGTGGCCTTCTTTTCAAAACTAATACCACCTCTTTTTAAGAAATATCTTAAGAGAAGAAAGGCATTCTATCCCCTTTGTGTATTTCTTCTAGGCGGAGCTCCCGCTGCCTTGGTCTTGATCAGGGAATCACACGCTTCTTCTCCCCCTTTCTTGGCTTGTTGTACTATTTGTTGTTTTCAAGCAAGAGCGTGCCCCATCTCCCGATAGGGTATATAGAGCTCGACTGTTAAGGAGAGGGACTTTTGAAAAGGGAAGCCTATATCTACCGTCACTTCCAACTAGTGCATTGCCTCTTTCTTAATGAAATGGAATTGGTAATCGCACATATGAGACTTCTTGTTCCTTCTTGCTTAACGTAAGGCTTGCTGCTACCTTCCCTTCCTTCTCTGTCAGGGCGGGAAAAAGAACGGCTCTCTAGTTCTGTCATGGAAGGGGGCAAGGTGCTGACCGATGTCGATTAGGAAGCTTTACAAGAAGTGAGGCAGCGGGAACTAAGATTAGATGGAAGAGGAAGCTGCACGAAAAGCAACTGTCAAAGTCGCACAAGTTCGGAAGGTTTGGTGAGAGGGGAACTAATGCTATTAGTCTCGGATATGGCTCAGAGTACTGCCTCGCTTAGTCCAGCTGAGCTCTACTATTCACTAATGAGACTGACATAGAGTACAAGTACCAAATACAGAAAAAAAGAGTTTTTGCGAGTAAGTGCGAATTTGCATCTTCTTTTCCGTCTCTCAGTGCGACTCCAAAATCCACATACAGAGAAAGCTGATGTGCCCGCAGTTGCAATATCAATAGTTGCAAAGCGCGCGGAATAAGAGCTCTTAGTCCTTTCGGCGAATCCTCTGTTGCAAGAAGAAGGGCTTACAATACGCTCTGCTCTGGGACTGATTCCGATCCTGTTGATGCGGTTAATCCAAATTGACCTGGAAGGCTACTAGTAACTAGTAACTGAAATGATCGAAAAAGAATTTGAAAGCCTTTCGAATCAAGACAAGGGGTAATTCCGGGAATAGGATCTATCCCATACCCTTTTCATTGGCTTGGCACAGGAACTCTTCTCTCACCCGCAGGAAGGAAGTGATGTGACCCAGTAAAGTGCTCAGAGGTAGGATGAATTGAATTAGCTAACGAATCTTCCGTAATGCTTGCAAAGAAATAAGAAAGAAGTCTTCCGCCCCTTGACGACTCGGAACGAATGGGAAGAAGTGAATCAGAAATGAACTTATATAAGAGAGAGCAGAATAAGCGGTCTTGTAGGAAGGGCGTGGATTAAGGTAGTTCCCTCCCCCGAGGTAATGAAATTCTTGCTCCCTCCTGTTGAATAAGTAGTCAGCTTCGCCCCTTAGGTGGACCTATGGTTCTGGTGGAGAGAAAGACTGCTCTTAGGTGTTCTCTGTCCCGATTTCCCGGTCCTAGAAAGATAAGATAGGTCGTAGCTTGGTTCTCACTTGGAAGAGGGGCTAGTCGAGAAAGCGGCGCATTCATGGTGTCTGGAATCAAGGTCAATAAAATCAATCTATCTAGTAGGGGCTTAGTTCTATTAAAGATTAAGGCGAGGGAATTGACTCTGGGCCCCGAGGTAAGATATAGAGTGTGCTGCGACTGCCTTCTCTCTTTTGGCTGTCGATTGCATGCAGTTTTCCCGATTTCTTTCGTTCTCCTTTATTTGATTTCCATTCTCAGATAGAGACTATGAACTCTTAGTCAGACTGTATAATCTAATAGGAATAGGCATACTAGACCTAACTAACTGCTAGCAGTGAGAATAGCCGAAGCTGATAACCCGATTGAATCAGCTCTTTTAGGAGGAATTCCCTTTGTTATTGGAATCAGGGTACAAGCTGCTATCGAATAGGCGCTCGTCTTGGTGAATAAGCTGTGATCACTCTACGACTTTCTGTTCAGCTTGGCTTTGCTCCTTTTCTTCTGTTGTCGGCATACCGGTCTTTGCCTTTTGCTTGGCACGTTGTCGGAATAGGCTGTGATGCCAGATAGTGAAGTTCGAAGGGCCTTTCTTTATCACCGTAAGTAGCAATAGACTGATCTTAGCCCGAACCTACAGATTGACGCTTTGACGCCCGAAAGCTAAAGCAACGTCGTTCCGCGCTTACTGGCTTTAAGCTGAGCTTCTTCTGCAACTGGCTGATCGGATGGACTTTTGTTTAACTTACAGACTGACCGAAAGAGGCTTGCGGAAAGGAATGCCTTAAAGAAAACTCCCACTTAATGACCTGCATCGTCTATTCTCGCTCGACCACTTGTGTACGTAAAGTATACGTGTACGTGGCGGACGGAAATATACTCCCTGGTAACTAACTAGGGGGATTCCTTAAATGTAATGTCTCTTTTCGGGTAAACACTGTAACCAAGCAAGTAGGCAAAAAGGTCTTCTGGAACACTATCTTATCCCCTAGGGAAAGTCTTCTACCTCGTTGGCCCTAGTAGTTAGTACCCTGACGTAACACCGCAAAATTCACTTCTTATTAGACTTTCTTCCCCTCTTGCAACAAGTTATCGTCCTCGACGTCCCCCATTTCGAGAAAGAGTCCCACTTCTGATTGCAGTAAGAAAGGCAAAATACTGCTACATAGCAGCCCTTCCTAAGATGTCTTCTGTATTACTTTCTTGTGCTACCCTCAGAAAGAGGATCGTAACCTTCAAGGGAGGCTTGCTATGCGATATCCTTTAGGACTTACTCGACTCTAGATAGCCTTTGGAACCAATTCAATTAAGCCTAGTGACATCAATCCCCTTAGCATGAAGAGCTGGGATGAAGCTACTAGTACAAGACCATTCTCCTCTCCTTAACAGTCGAGTCTGCAAGCAGCCCTCTCTCGAGCTCTAGCCTGGAGGCCCTTCAAATAGCTCTTCTTCTATGGAACTTGTCTTTAAGGTAGTTGCTACTTCGTTGTTGAAAAATGGTTTTCTGGTTGTTATCGGTTTCGAGTTCTCGCTGTTCTCAAAGTAGCGAAGTGACCAGAGGTTGCTTGCTGTCTTCTTTGAACTGAACGACGTAATAAATAAAGAAACTAGCTGCATTAAAGAAAATCGAACTGTGATAACCTTGCCATAAAAGCTGAACCCAAAAGAAGTGAGTGACTCAAGATATGCTCTTCTCTCTTGACCTGAGACTTGGGGAGTTCTGTGAGACCTTTCTTCTGATTAGGCGCCGATACGGATTCATTCCAGTAGCAAGCTACCTTTAGGTTTAGGTATCGATGAGGTATTTCCTGTAATTGCAGGGGATAGCGAAGAAGGAAACTTTCTGACGAATGAGCCCTAGAATCTATCTCATGAAGCTCCGAGACCGGGAGCAATGACTTTTGAACTACAATATTACTACGAAACGAGACGGCGGGATTAGACACTGACGCCTACTGACCGGGTCGGGCACGAAGGAGGAAAGGAGACTATACCACAGCTTGAGACTGGAAGGAGGCTTCGGTTGACGACCCAGGATAAAATAGAGTGAGTTCATAGAATCCCCTGAGGCGTCTCTAGCCCTTATGTAGTAAGGTCCCTCCACGGAAGTCAACGAGTTTGATGCCCTTGAAAAGGTCATGTTTAAATAGTTCCAAGTCCGCGGGTGAGTAGCTGGAATCATATAAGGGCTGTAGGAACGGTTCACCCATAAAGGGAAAATGAATGTCAGAGAAGATGTTGGCCCTATCAGAGAAAAAAGCCCCTCTTACCCAGTGTTCGAGTGCCGGTTTAGTCAAACCAAGGAAAGAGAACCTCGAAGCCTTTCTTTCTCGTCCAAACACTCCAGATCTGCACTTCCCTTTACTCCATAGGGCCGAAGCCTTATTAAGTTAAGAATGAAGTTAAGAATGAAGAAGGGCTTTTTGATTTGATTTTTTTATAGACATCGCGTTACTAGTCGATTTAAGATAACGATTCCAGCTGAGCCAATAGAAATCGGAATAAGAATAGTAAAGCAATAGGAACTGGTACATAAGCACAAGCAATCGGATCTCCTCGGGTCAAGTCACCGCTGTAAGTAAAGCCATCTGGAATATAGGAAGAATATGAATAGGAGTCAGTCTTTACTAAGCTCATTCCGACTCTCACCCGTCTCCAAGAATGCTACGACGCTATGCATCCGCGCACTGGAGTTTTCTACGCTTCCTTCCAATTCGAATTGTCTTTCCTTGTCCCTTTTTGACTTTTAGGCACCATTCAGTATTTCAACTGAGTGAGGGCTCTCCCGCACACGCCTCCGAATGGAGTGTTGTTTAGCTGTGTCTAGACGCGACATAATCAGCAGTGATCTATGATTATGTTTACGTCGTCTTAGTTCCTTTTGGTTTTAACCTCAGTGACAGTGACTAAGATTCCATAGCATCTTGGACGCCCCCTGTGTAGTGTTATAGCTACGCAATAGGGCGAGTCGAATGTGACATGAGTATTTATAATGATAAGTAGCCTGGTGCACCAACGACTAGTAAGTGTAGTTCATTATGTCTAAAACTGAAATCTTGATTGGTTGGATATTATTGAAAGGCTAAGTTATTCAAATAGGATTTCACCGGTTCCAGAGAACCAGATAGGAAGAAAAGACCCAGAGGATTCTTTTGAAGCAGCATGACTAGACTCACGGATTTGTCTTGAAAACTTTTTATCATAGGTAGTTGGAGTACCAAACCGGTCTAATCTCTTTCTACGGCAAGCGCCATCTTTTCACTCTGGATTTGACCTCAGTAGCATTCCCAACTACATGCTTTGATTCTTCATTTTTTTATTTGACTTGGTTCCAGCCTGGTCCTACAAGGGTTTACTTTACCATACCATTTAGCATCCTTTTTCTTCGAACCTTTTTCCTATCTCTGAAGTGTATCCGCTGCTCCCCGCCGGTATAGGTCTAAGTTTTGTCCCCTATCTCTCAATAGCACGGAACAAGATATATGTTGTGGCGGTTTCGCCGCCTATTCTATGATAAATATATAGTATATATAGTAAGGCGGAGAACTGTTGTTCGTTGGAGCGCCGGAGTGCGGAGGTTGTTCCCATCATTGAAGTCAGAGTGTGGGACTGAGTCTTCTGAATGATAAAGACCAAAAAGTACTTAGTTTTGTTGGAAAAATCAACGCAAATCTGATCTTTATTTTATCTCGGGCTAGATCTTCAATTCTCTCCTTTAGAAAGCTGCGAAAGGCCCGGCCCTATCCCTTTTTATCGAATGAAAGACGCGATTTACGAAATCAAAGTCATCAAATGCTCTTGACTAGCTAGCAGGTTGGCTAAAGCGCAGCTCAATGAGGTACCAAGACCACCCACAAACCATTGAATCAGCATCATTCTCTACGTAATACTTAGCCTTATCCACCTTCTACATTTGGCGACTCCAGTGGGTAGGTGACTACACAAGTGAATGGCAAAGAGAAGATAGCCAACGGACCGAGTGAACCCAGGAAACGAAGTTGACGAGCAAGAACGTACTGACGACGAACTTTCTGAGCACGAGATGCCATCTCCACCTGGCGGCCCGAGTAAGAAGTCGCAGAACTGCTCAGTCGTGCGTTTGCACAGAACAATGAAAAGATGATGCAATTCTTCCAACAATTTAGTTCAAACCGAGCCTGACGAAAACGACGCCAGAGAGCATATCTCCCGCTTCCTCGAAGCACTTGGCGAACATGAAGAAAATGCAAACCTGCGACTACGATCATTCTCTAAGTTTTCTTGTTCTTGCTTTTTACCATACTAAATTCCCTCTGTTGTCAGTGGGCCGCCACTTCCCCTTCTTCGGAGTGAGGACATATCCTAATGAATTAGACGACCTCGGAAGGAACCAAGGTCGGTGAGGAAGGTTACTGGCCCACAAGAAAGCTAGAAGATCTAGACTGAATTGAATCGCGAACTCTTTGGTTGCAGTTAACATCATTACTGGTGAATTCTCCATGCCGTGGAAGGCGAAAGTCATTGTGAACTATTTCCACTCCCAGCTGAACAGATTTGAAGACTGGTGGATCACTCTTAACCCTAACGGGGCCCTTCTTTCGCTTTCCTGTCTCTGTCTCTCGACTCTCCGATTAGTAGGTCAATCAATATCGGTTCGATGGTTGGTGGCTTGACTTTCGCTTCGATAGTGAATGGCTAAACCAAGATCCCCCCTCCGCTTCGGTCTCGGTGACTGTGATAAAGAAACCTTCCCTCTTGTCTTTCCTGAAAGTCTGGGTGTTAAACGACTCTAAAGAGAGTGAGTGACCAACGAACGAATCAAGGAGGAAGAACTCGCGGGCTTTCTATAGGCCTTTTCAAAAGAAAGATCGATAAGACGGTCTTTCACAGTCATGACCTTCAGTAGTGCTTCTTCCCCGCTTAATAATAGAAGCTAGCATTAGCAAGGCAAGTTAACTTGAACGAGTAGGATATCTGCTCTCTAGCTTAGCTGATCGGGGGCTGTTGTTTGCTCACCACTGGGAGATGGAACCATATCCAATCAATGGGGCTTCTTTGTTCAATCTCTTGAGGTCGAAGAAAGGATTGACGGCCTGTTGATCAAGGAAAGCCAAAATGAAGTCTGACTTCTCTAGCTTGGGTTGTCTTCCCGGATCGAAGAAGTAAGGCAAATACGTATGGGACTTAACCCAGAACAAATTGGAGTTCGGGCGAATCAATCATCCGAACCTGCGATAGTTAGACGAAACTAATATAAAGAAAGTGCCCGAAAGAAGTGGAAATCCGACCCCTGAGTTTATGAGTAGAAAAGCCCTTTGAACCCTATGCCGTGTGAGCTTATGCCAAAACCCTTTCTTCTCTTATTTCATTATTCGTTTTTGCTGCGGGGGATATTCCCCGGTCAAAGGCATTAAGACATGCCGATTTTTTGAATACCAGAATAAAAGAGATCTACCCGATCTAATAATCTGTATCTCTCCTTGGGTACACTACCATAAGTCAAACGATAGAGATGGATACTCAATGCCATGAACACCAAGACATCTTCTTTTTTTGATGGTAAAACAACAATATAGAATGCTCTATCCTTGCTTGGCTAGCGTGCTTCGAAAGCAGTCATGTAAGATTAAAGGACTGCTACCATAACTGCTAACAAAGGGAAGAAGGAAAGCGGATCAAGACAAGTCGATAGACAAAGCAGACAACCCTAGCCTCTATGGCAAGCCACTTGTGGTAAAGGTTTTCTAGCCCCGAAGGTCTTCAGACCAGAGTGATCGGCGCCTATGAAACTGTAACCCCAATCTTATGTGGTCGAAAGAAAAGCCGGGAATGAAGTGTCACACTCAGGATGGTCGACCAAGACTGCCTCCTTAGCTGCCGAAAATGAAAGGCTTCAAGGAAAGTAAATGAGTTAGGAAACCGAGTGCCATCCGAGAGTCTGATTAGTCTTCGTGGTAGCGCTTCTTTTGAATCTGCTATTGAAGGAGTAAGCAGCGTCCTGCCGGTGCTGACACCCTGCTAGCCTTATCCGCTCTTGGTGGTTTAGTTAGGGCAGTAGATTACTTAGAGGTTTACTTTATTCTTGACTGCTTTCCAGCTAGAAAATTGGATTACCCTTGGAAACCTTTGAAATGCTTTAACTGCAATTGGGGCATTCAACTGTCAAGTGCCCGAATCATAGCCAAACCCTTACTCAACCTCTGAAGAAGAAGAAGGAAAGAAAGCGGTCCCTAACTGATAATGCTAATGACTGGAAAGTTGTGCAGAGACCTTCAGGTATGAAGCAGAGAGCTGATATGATATCAAAATGCCAGTCAAATTTGGGTCTGCAAAATCTGCAATAGATTGAAAATGCTTTCTAATGAAGACCTATCTGTAGATGATGTCATTCTTCCCAAAGAATCAAATGCAGTGCTATGCCAAGAAAATCTAGATAAGGTGGAACAGATGCATCACCATTCTTATGAAAATGAAGGAAAGCAGCAGACTATTCAGGAATCTCCTAGCTTTGCTGCTATAGTCAAGGGTAGTGAAAGTGGAGCAAGAGAGGAAGATTGCAGCTAGGAGAGCAGCTACTTCTGAACTTTCTAACTTCAGCTAGCTGACTGGTTTACTACTTTCTAAGCTCCGCCCCTTGGACAGCTATTTGGCATGCGTGCTACTGGCCCGTGAACTCCTACTGTCCTGCTACCAAGCATTCTCTCTTTACTCGCCTAAGGGTGCACTAAGAAAGATTGCTACAACGACAAAAGGAAAGAAAATATACACCCATAAATCGTAGACCCCTCGCCTACCTGCACTGACTTCCTTGCCTTACGAAAAGCTTTCTGTTTTGACTGGTAGTAGTACAAACCTATCTATTGATTAAGGTAAGGTTCACATCGCTATCTAAGCGCAGACGTGACTAAGCGTCTAGGTGTTCGAAGCATGATTCATCAACTGGTAAAGGGAGTAGTTCATCGGAAACCATTCCTCTTAGACACTACTACTGATCTGACTTTCTTTCTTGAGTAAGGTAAGGGGTACGGAAACTCACAGCTTGAACGGGATTCATTGTTGGGAAGAAGACGAAGTCGATTCAATCCAACTCCAGGCTGGATAGGTATTTAGTCATGAAATAAGAAAGAGATTATTCCCTAAGAGCTTGTCCAGTACCTTTTGTTTAGAGTCTTTCTACTTTCTGTCAGCTATAACCAAGTTGCTATTTCGGGGTTAAGGAAATGAATTGTAAGTCGCGTAATCCCCCTTCCTCCCTTGCAGTAAAAACTCTCCTCTAATAGCAGAAAGCTTCCATGCCCTATTCTCTATTTTATTTTGGAAAAGGACCTCTTACGGCAGTTGACAGAAGAAAGAAGAGAGATGAGCTACTATCACT